AACCGAGAAGGAGATATCAGCAACAACTGGTTTTATTACGGGACAGCTCATGATGTTCATATCGATCTATTATGCGCCTCTCCATCTAGCATTGGGTAGACCCCATACAATAACTGTCCTAGTTCTACCCTATCTTTTGTTTCATTTCTTCTGGAACAATCACAAAAATTTTTTTGATTATGGATCCACTACCAAAAACGCAATACCTAATCTTAGCATTCAATGTGTATTCCTGAATAATCTAATTTTTCAATTATTCAACCATTTCATTTTACCAAGCTCAACATTAGCCAGATTAGTCAACATTTATATGTTTCGGTGTAACAACAAGGCGTTATTTATAACAGGTACTTTTGCTGGCTGGTTAATCGGTCATATTTTATTCATTAAATGGGTTAAATCTTTATTATTCTGGATACGCGAAAATTCTTATATTAGATCCAATAAGTATCTTGTGTTCGAATTGAAAAATTTAATAGCTCGAACCTTTAGTATTTTCTTATTTATCACCAGTGTCTACTATTTAGGAAGGATGCCTTTCCCCATTGTGACTAAAAAAATGAGCGAAACCTCAATAGAAACGGAGGAACAGGCAGAAAATCAAGAAGAAAATATAAAAACAATAAGGGAAATGAAAGGGACTAAACAGGATCCAAATAGCTCCGGTAGTTACTCTTATCTTGATATTTATCAACAAGATCCTTGGGAATTTGAAAGTGAATTAGAAAATCAAGAAGAAAAAAAAAATTTCTGGTTTGAAAGACCTCTTGTCACTTTTCTTTTTGATTATCAACGGTGGAACCGTCCATTACGATATATAAAAAATGATGAATTTGAAAATGCTGTACGAAACGAAATGTCACAATATTTTTTTTATACATGCCCCAGTGATGGAAAACATAAAATATCTTTTACGTACCCGCCCAGTTTATATACTTTTTCAAAAATGATAGAACAAAAGATGTCTTTATATACGACAGAAAAACTATCGGACGAAAATAACGATTTATATAATTCTTGGGTTTATATCAATGAAGAAAAAAAACACAACTTGAACAATGAATTAATAAATCGAGTAAAAACTATAGAAAAACAAACGGGAAGTATTGTTCCGGATGGGCTGGAAAAAAGGATAAGATTATATAATGACGAGAATGAAGAAGGATACTTGCCTAAAAAGTATGATCCTTTTTTAAATGGTCCATATCGTGTAAAAATAAAAAAATTCTATTCAAGTTCCATGATAAAGGATTTAATAACTTCTACAAATACAAAGGACTCCATCACACGGGATTCCATAAAAAATATTTGGATAAACAAGATTCATAGTATACTTCCTAATGATTACACTTACAGAGAATTTGAAGATCAAAGGAATCCGTTTGTTGATAAAGAAGTATTATCAACATCTTTCGATGTAGTTACAAATGATCGAAACGACGAAACAATTAGAAATAAATTTCTAACAATAGAAGAAATTAGTAAAAAAGTGCCTAGGTGGTCATACAAATTAACCGAGGACTTAGAAGAACAGGGGGAAGAAGAAAATCAAGAAGAGTCAAAGGAAGATCATGAAATTCGTTCAAGAAAAGGCAAACGCGTGGTAATTTATACTGATAAGGATCAAGATAGCGATACTAGTAGTAGTAATAGTGATCAGGGGGAAGAGGTATCTTTGATACGTTACTCACAACAATCGGACTTTCGTCGAGATCTAATCAAAGGATCCATGCGTGCTCAAAGACGTAAAACAGTTATTTGGGAAATGTTTCAAGCAAATGCACATTCACCACTTTTTTTGGATCAAACCGATAAAACTTTTTTTTCTTTTGATTTCTCCGAAATGATGAATCTCCTTTTTAGAAACTGGATGGTTAGAGAATCGGAAATTGCGAATGTCGGTTATGATTCTGTGGAAGAAGAAGAAGCAAGAGAAAGGGAGATAAAAGAACAAGAAAAAAAAGAGGAAAATGAACGTATAGCAATATTAGAAGCTTGGGATACTATTATATTTGCTCAAACAATAAGAGGGTCGATGTTAGTAATTCAATCCTTTTTGAGAAAATACATTAAATTACCTTTCTTGATAATAACTAAAAATATTGGACGTATGCTATTATTTCAATTCCCCGAGTGGTATGAGGATTTGAGGGATTGGAATAAAGAAATGCATATTAAATGTACTTTTAACGGTGTTCCATTATCAGAAAACGAATTTCCAAAAGATTGGTTAACAGATGGTATTCAGATAAAAATTCTATTTCCTTTTCGTCTGAAACCTTGGCAAGGATCTAAGGTACGAGACTCTCGTTGGGATAAAAAAGAAGAAAAGGACAATTTTTGTTTTTTAACAATTTGGGGAATGGAAGCTGAAATCCCCTTTGGTTCTCCACGAAAACAACCCTCTTTTTTTGAACCTATTTTTAATGAATTAAAAAAAAACTATAAAAAAGTGAAAAAAAAAAGTTTTCTAGTTCTAAAAGTTTTAAAAAGAAAAAGAAAACGGTTTATAAGAACTTTCAAAGAAAAAACAAAGGGTGCTCTAAAAATAATTCTAGTTAGAAAAGGAATGATAAACAATTTGGAAAAAAGAAACCAAACTTTCTTATTTGAATTAAATAAAAACGAGTTGAATGAAAAAAATTCCATAAGTAATAAAAATACACAAGAATTTCTTATTCAAATTCAATCCAGGAATTGGACAAATAATTTACTTATAGAAAAGAAAATCAAAGATCTTATTGATAGAAGAATCACAACCAGAAATCAAATGGAACAGATTAAAAATGACAAAAAAAAACTCATTCTAACTCCAGATCTAAATATTATTAGTCCTAACAATACAAACTTGAATGATAAAAAACAAAAATTATGGAAAAATCTGTGGCCAATATTTAAAAAAAGAAGTATCCGGTTAATACGTAAATTAAACTATTTTATAAAATCTTTCATTGAAAAAATGTACATGGATATATTTCTATATATCATTAACATCCTCAGGATCAATATAGAACTTATAGTTGAATCTATAGACAAAAAAATGGGAAAATTAATTTCCAGTAGGGAAAAAATAAATCAAGAAGAAATTTATATTGGTGAAACAAACAAAAACACGATTCCATTTATTTTGACTAGAAAAAACTTTTTTTCGAATATAAATAATAATTTAAATGCTTGTTGTGACTTATCTTCCTTGTCCCAAGCATATGTATTTTACAAAATATCACAAACTCCATTTAGTAACAAATATCACTTGAGACCCGTGCTTCAATATCATGGAACCCATCTTTTTCTTAAGGATAAAATCAAGAATTATTGTGAGACACAAGGAATATTTGATCCCAAAACAAAGCATAATAAAATTGATAAGTCTATAATAAATGAGTGGAAAAACTGGTTAAAGGGCCATTATCAATATAATTTATCTCATACTAAATGGTCTCAGTTAGTATCGAAAACGTGGAAAAATAGAGTCAACGAACGTTGTACAATTCCCAATAAGGACTCCATCAAATTGAATTCATATAAAAAGGAGAAAAACCCATTAATCCCTTACGTAAAAAAAAAATATTATGAAGCAAACTCTTTGATGAATCAAAAAGAAAAATTTAAAAGAAATTGCAGATATGATCTTTTATTACATAAATATATATCACATAAATATATAAACTATGAAAACAAAGGGGATTCCTATATTTATGGATCGCCATTAAAAATAAATAGAAATCAAGAAATATTATATAATTTTAATATAGAGAAACCCCAATTGCTTTATGTACTAATGGATGTAGATATTAGGGATTATCTAGGAGAAAAATATTATATACATAGGAAAAAAAATATTGAGAAAAAATATTTTAATTGTAAAATTTTCTATTTTTTTATTAAACAAAATAAAAATATCAATATTGATACCTGGACTCATATGCATTGTGGTACCAAGAATCAAAATACTAAGACTAAAATTAATATTTATCAAAAACTGGATAATAAGAATATTTTATCTCCGAGGATTCATCAAAAAAAAAAACCATCCAAAATGAATCAAAAAAGTTTCTTTTTTGATTGGATGGGGATGAATGAAGAAAGGTTATATCATCGTATATCAAAAAAACCTCAGTTCTTCCCAGAATTTGGAATACTTTATGATACATATAATGCATATAAAATTAAATCGTGGGTCATACCAATTAAGTTGTTTTTGAATTTTGATGTAAATCCAAATAGTAACGGAAATGAAAAAAAGGATATTCATATATCATCTAATGAAAAAGAATACTTTGAATTAGAAAAAAAGAAGCAAGAAAAAAAACAACAGTCCAGTCAAGTGGATCTTCTATTAGACGTTCAAAAACAAAAGAAAAAAAAAGATATTGAAGAAAATTATACAGGATCAGACATTAAAAAAAGTAGAAAAAGAAAGCAATACAAGAGCAAGAAAGAGGCGGAACTCGATTTATTCCTGAAAAAGTATTTCCTTTTTCAATTAAGATGGGATGACGCCTTAAATAAAAGAATGACCGATAATATCAAGGTATATTGTCTTCTGCTTAGATTAACAAATCCAAAGGAAATTGCTATATCCTCCATTAAAAGAGGAGAAATGAGTTTAGACGTCATGGTAACTCAGAAAGATCTAGCTCTGACGGAATTGATAAAAAATGGAATATTGATTGTCGAACCAATTCGTCTATCTACAAAATTGGATGAAAAATTGATTATGTATCAAATGATAGGTATTGGCTTGGTCAATAAAAAGAAATATCAAACTAATAATAAATCCATAAAAAAAAAAGATGTTGATAAGAATGAAAATAAAAATTATTATGATTTTCTTGTTCCTGAACATATTCTATCTACTAGACATCGTAGAAAGTTGAGAATTCTAAATTGTTTTAATTCCTGGAATAGAAATGTTTTGAATGAGATTTTCGTATTTGGTAATGAAAACAACATAAAGAGCTGTGGACAATTTATAAATGAGGGTAACTATCCTCATATAAATACAAATAAATTAATCAAATTGAAATTGTTTATTTGGCCTAATTATCGATTAGAAGATTTAGCTTGTATGAATCGATATTGGTTTAATACCAATAATGGAAGCCGTTTTACTATGTCAAGAATACATATGTATCCACGATTCCAAATTAACTGATAATAGATGATATTGATTTAATATTATATCAAGCAGATCTAGGAATGAATCAGCCGAATTCTGTTAGGTACAAATAAATTTTTAATAATTTATCATGTTTTTTATCCAAATCCAAATTGGATTTGGATAAAAAATAAATCAAAGTTTTTGCGTGTACCTGATTAAAATTATTAAAATTAGAGGTATTATTAGAGACATTATTAAATATATATTATTAAAATTAAATTCATTATTATTATATTTATTATTCCTGATCGGTAAATTTAAATTAAAAAATAAAAAATATATATTAAATTAAAATATATATAATATAACTTTTAACTTTCTTTCTTTATTTTATTTTCTTTATTTTATGATAAAAAATGCATTCATCTCAGCAATTTCACAAGAAGAAAAAGAAGAAAACAAGGGATCCGTTGAATTTCAAGTATTCAGTTTTACAAATAAAATACGGAGACTTACTTCACATCTAGAATTGCACAAAAAAGATTTTTCATCTCAGAGGGGTCTTCGAATAATTCTGGGAAAACGCCAACGGTTGCTAGCGTATTTGGCAAAGGAAAATAGAGTACGCTATAAAAAATTAATAAGTCAACTGAATATTCGAGAGCAAAAAACTCGTTAATTTCATTGAAACTAAATCAATTTATTAAATTTCGATTTTTATTATTATGTATTATTAATTTTTTTAGAATATTTTAGTAGAATTTTGATTAGTACTCAAAAATTACTATTAAATTAGAAATAAGAATTATTAGATTTTCTATTTTTTTATGAACCTCGTTTTGAGAAACTCATAAAATAACGAATCGGGGAAAAAATATATGACTGTACCGTCTACAAGAAAAGATCTCATGAAAGTCAATATGGGTCCTCAACACCCATCAATGCATGGTGTTCTTCGACTAATTGTTACTCTTGATGGTGAAGATGTTATTGACTGTGAACCCGTATTGGGTTATTTACACAGAGGGATGGAAAAAATTGCGGAAAATCGAACAATTATACAATATCTCCCTTATGTAACACGTTGGGATTATTTAGCTACTATGTTTACAGAGGCAATAACTGTAAATGCACCAGAACAGTTGGGAAATATTCAAGTACCCCAAAGAGCCAGCTATATCAGAGTAATTATGCTAGAATTGAGTCGTATAGCTTCTCATCTGTTATGGCTTGGTCCTTTTATGGCAGATATTGGTGCACAGACCCCCTTTTTTTATATTTTCAGAGAGAGAGAATTAATATATGATTTATTCGAAGCTGCTACAGGGATGCGAATGATGCATAATTATTTCCGTATCGGAGGAGTAGCTGCTGATCTACCTCATGGCTGGATAGATAAATGTTTAGATTTTTGTGATTATTTTTTAAAAGAAGTTACCGAATATCAAAAACTTATAACTCGCAACCCCATTTTTTTGGAACGGGTTGAGGGAATAGGTATTATTGGTGGAGACGAAGCAATAAATTGGGGTTTATCAGGACCAATGTTACGAGCTTCTGGAATACAATGGGATCTTCGGAAAGTGGATGATTATGAGTGTTACAATGAATTCGATTGGGAAGTTCAATGGCAAAAAGAAGGGGATTCACTAGCTCGTTATTTAGTACGAATCAATGAAATGACGGAATCCATAAAAATTATTCAGCAAGCTCTGGAAGGAATTCCTGGAGGACCCTATGAAAATTTAGAAGTACGACGTTTTGATAGAACAACAAATTCTGAATGGAATGATTTTGAATATAGATTCATTAGTAAAAAACCCTCACCAAATTTTGAATTATCGAAACAAGAACTTTATGTGAGAGTAGAAGCCCCAAAGGGAGAATTAGGAATTTTTATGATAGGAGATCAGAGTGTTTTTCCTTGGAGATGGAAAATTCGTCCACCAGGTTTCATCAATTTGCAAATTCTTCCTCAGCTAGTTAAAAAAATGAAATTGGCTGATATTATGACAATACTAGGTAGTATAGATATCATTATGGGGGAGGTTGATCGTTGAAATGATAATTGACACGACGGAAGTACAAGCTATTAATTATTTTTCTGGATCCGAACTTTTAAAAGAGGTCTATGAACTCATATGGGTCTTTATCCCTATTTTGATTCTGATATTAGGAATTACTATAGGTGTACTAGTAATTGTTTGGTTAGAAAGAGAAATATCCGCAGGAATACAACAACGTATCGGGCCTGAATATGCTGGGCCATTAGGAATTCTTCAAGCTTTAGCAGATGGGACAAAATTACTTTTTAAAGAGGATATCCTCCCTTATAGAGGAGATATTCAATTATTCAGTGTTGGACCGGCTATAGCAGTCATATCAACTCTACTAAGTTATTTAGTAATTCCCTTTGGATATCGTTTTGTTTTATCCGATCTAAGTATAGGTGTTTTTTTATGGGTTGCTATTTCAAGTATTGCCCCTATTGCACTTCTTATGTCAGGGTATGGGTCTAATAATAAATATTCTTTCTTAGGTGGTTTACGAGCTGCTGCTCAATCCATAAGTTATGAAATACCATTAACTCTATGTGTGTTATCAATATCTCTACGTGTGATTCGTTATAAGACGGGCTTTTCCTTCTTTTCTTCATTTCTAATATAGGAAAAGATTTCTAATAATGGATGGGTCCTTTCGTTTTTTGATTCATTATTCAGATAAATAAGTTAAACCAGATAGTTATATGAGTGAAACAAAACAGCTTATCAATTTGCAGTAAGAAGATTAAATCTCATTCCCTATGTACAAGAGTAAAGAGGCAAATATAAACAGTGTAAACTGTTTATCCCAAGACTAAGATTGTTTTATGACTAAGATTATTTTATTAGTCATGATATAATGTCTTGAAGCGGGTGCAAAGGATCCAGTGAATTGGGTTTATACTATTTTTTTTATATGTATTACCATATCAGGATCGAGCACAAATTAGTGAACGGGTAGAAACACCAAGATACACAAAAGATTAGTAATGGAGATAATGTAAAGTACCAAAAAAAGTATTTTTACATAAAATGAATCATAATTAGTGCTTTAAGTTAGTAGAAACGATCAAGCAGTACTTATCTACGATTCCGATCTAGAGTATGCTCCTATTCACTGATTAAAGAAATGACTATCAAGAACGAATTAATCCCCTTTTTCTGATTTCTTTTTTTTTTTCTTTTTCAGAGTAGCCTCTTATCAGAAACAAGAACAGGAACAAAAGAAATAATGGAATGTAGAATGAATAAGAAAAGATCTTTATTTCTTTTTCTATATATTATATCTATATATCTATATATATAGAAAGAGAGAAAGAATTCTTATTTGGATTTGTGAACTAATCTCTAATTCTTTTTCGTAATCAAAAGATATGGGTCAAGGAAAAATAAATATCTATTGATACAACAAGACAACAAGTATTTTATTGAAAGAGAAATTTTTATATTATAAGGGGACGAGATAAATTCAGAAGCACTTTTTTTAGTTTTTATTCGAGCAGACAGAATTACATCGGTCTAATTTAGGACTCTTCGATGTATCTTTATTCTATCTATCCTTCAATATCAACGGATGCCGAATTAATGGTAATATCGAACTAGTCTTTCTATTTATTTGTGGCCGTAGAGGAGCCGTATGAGGTGAGAATCTCATGTACGGTTTTGGAATAGCGATGGTAACAGTAATGGTATCATCGACTATGATTATCTAATAGTTCAAGTACGGTTGATATAGTTGAGGCACAGTCAAAATATGGTTTTTTTGGATGGAATCTGTGGCGACAACCTATCGGATTTATAGTTTTTCTAATTTCTTCTTTAGCAGAATGCGAAAGATTACCTTTTGATTTACCAGAGGCAGAGGAAGAATTAGTAGCGGGTTATCAAACCGAGTATTCAGGGATCAAATATGGTTTATTTTATGTTGCTTCTTACCTAAATCTATTAGTTTCTTCATTATTTGTAACAGTTCTTTACTTAGGAGGGTGGAATTTCTCTATTCTACCTATTTTTTTTATTCCTGATATTTTTGGAATAAATAATATGAGTGGGGTCTTTGGAATTATAATGGGGATTCTTATTACGTTAGTTAAAGCTTATTTGTTCCTATTTATTCCTATTGCAACAAGATGGACTTTACCAAGAATGAGAATGGATCAACTATTAAATCTTGGATGGAAATTTCTTTTACCTATTTCTTTGGGTAATTTATTATTGACAACCTCTTCTCAACTTGTTTCACTATAAATATAAATAAGAGAATACGATAACGACATTCGAAATTATCTTAAACAAGAGAAAGAAACATCAACTTATTTATTTCATAGATATTTACGATATGCTCCCTATGGTAACTGGATTCATGAATTATGGTCAACAAACAGTACGGGCCGCAAGGTACATTGGGCAAGGTTTCATGATTACCTTATCCCACACAAATCGTTTACCTGTAACTATTCAATATCCGTATGAAAAATTAATAACATCGGAGCGTTTCCGCGGCCGAATTCATTTTGAATTTGATAAATGTATTGCTTGTGAAGTATGTGTTCGTGTATGTCCTATAGATCTACCCGTTGTTGATTGGAGATTAAAAACGGATATTAAAAAGAAACAATTGCTTAATTATAGTATTGATTTTGGGGTATGTATATTTTGTGGTAACTGTGTGGAGTATTGCCCAACAAACTGTTTATCAATGACTGAAGAATATGAACTTTCTACTTATGATCGTCACGAATTGAATTATAATCAAATTGCTTTGGGTCGATTGCCAATGTCAGTAATTGGAGATTACACAATTCAAGCAATTACGAATTCGACTCAAATCAAAATAGACAAAGATAAATCTTTCAATTCAAAAACAATTACCAATTATTGAATTTAATATAATCTAAAACATAATATAAAACTTTTTTCATTGGAATTTGGATTAATAATAACTATTGATTGTTCCTAATTATTCTTTAATTTCAATTGATAAAATTGAAATTTCGAATTGAGATAATAATCCACTTTTTTATTTAGTCACTATTTGATTTGGCCATTTCCATTATATGGTATTTAAGATAGATAGATTAAGATATAATATTAATTAATAATATTATTTTCATATTTAATAATATTATTTTCATATTTAATAATAATTAAGAAATATTATGCTATTCATATAACATATCAAATAAATATTATTATTTTTATATAAATAGTATTATAAAGTATACACAAAAATACAAACAAAATCGAAAAAAAGTCTTATTACTTATTATTATATTATTGTATTATTATACATATATATAAAGTATATTATGTAAGTAAATATAAAGTATATTATGTAAGTAAACGGAATGGTTTCGAAATACACAATTCCAACTCATTTTTTGTAAAAAACCGGGATTGATATAATAACTGTATCTATATTAATCCATACTACATTAAGATTTTATTCAATTAAGAACATATTATATATAAGAAAAAAATGAGGGAATTCCTCTTTTCCTGGACTTATTTAATAAGATCATGAAATATTTTGACTTATCTATTTCTCACTTTATACATAATGGGTTTAACTGGAACAATACATGATATCCTTGTAGTATTTTTGGGATTAGTTGTTATATTAGGGGGTATAGGAGTAGTTTTATTTACCAATCCCATTTTTTCTGCCTTTTCATTGGGATTGGTTCTTGTTTGTATATCCTTATTATATATTTTATCGAACTCCTATTTTGTGGCTGCTGCGCAGCTCCTTATTTATGTGGGAGCTATAAATGTTTTAATCATATTTGCTGTAATGTTCACAAATAGTTCTGAATATTATAATGATTTCAATCTTTGGACTGTTGGAAACGGCCTTACTTTGCTAATTTGTACAAGTATTTTTTTTTCACTAATTACTACTATCCTAGAGACGTCGTGGTATGGGATTATTTGGACTACAAGATCAAACCAAATTATAGAACAGGACCTGATAAGTAATGTTCAACAAATTGGGATTCATTTATCAACGGATTTTTTTCTTCCATTTGAACTAATTTCGATAATTCTTTTAGTTGCTTTGATAGGTGCTATTAGTATGGCTCGTCAATAAAATACTAAGTACAATTTCTTAGAATTAGGAATTATCCTAAATAAAAAAAAATGTCTTGTTTTATTTTATCATGTGTTATTATTATAACATAACACTCTTTTTTCATATACATTATTTTTCATATATATATTATAACATATTTAAGTATAATATAAAAAAAAATAAATAAAATAGTAGAAGGTAAATAAAGTTCTGAATTTGATCTATCAACAATATTTTTTTGTTCTATAATTTTTTTTTAATCAAATCGTTTGAATAAATGTTCATTCGTATTGATTCAAATGAATCGAGATTGATGAGGAGTTAGTCAATGACGTTTGAGCATGTACTTTTTTTGAGTGCCTATTTATTTTCTATCGGTATCTATGGATTGATCACAAGTCGAAACATGGTTAGAGCGCTTATGTGTCTTGAACTTATACTAAATTCGGTTAATATCAATCTCGTAACATTTTCTGATTTATTCGATAGTCGTCAATTAAAAGGAGATATTTTCTCCATCTTTGTTATAGCCATTGCAGCTGCTGAAGCAGCAATTGGACTAGCTATAGTCTCGTCAATTCATCGTAACAGAAAATCAACCCGTATCAATCAATCGAATTTGTTGAATAAATAGTCGTAATCATATAAATCTAATTAAAAATAGATTATTTTAATGTATAATAATATTATTATTTTGAATTATTTCTAATAGTAATACAAATTTCTATTAATAATGAATATTCTAATTAGAAATTGGAATATTTACTAATTTTAGTTAAATTAGCATGTAAGATTTGTATTACCATCTTTTTTGAAATAAAGAATTCAAGTTTATTGGCCCTTTCTCGTAAACATATCCAGAAATCCATTTATTCTAAAAAATTCTGGTAAACCACTGATTTGTCTGGTATCTATACTATAGAATTCATTTACTACTTATTTTTTTACCAGATCAAAATATTTTATTTCCAAAACTGAAATTTATAGATACAATGTCACATTCAGTAAAGATTTATGATACATGTATAGGGTGTACTCAATGTGTACGAGCTTGCCCCACAGACGTGTTGGAAATGATACCTTGGGATGGATGTAAAGCTAAACAAATTGCTTCTGCACCAAGAACCGAGGACTGCGTAGGCTGTAAAAGATGTGAATCCGCTTGTCCAACGGATTTTTTGAGTGTTCGTGTTTATTTATGGCATGAGACAACCCGTAGTATGGGTCTAGCTTATTGATACGTTACAAAAAATTCCACTTGAATCATTTTATTTGATTCCCATTTTTTCACCGACAAAAATCCGTACTCAGAAGAAAATATTTTCTCGAGTACGGATTTTTTATGGTCAAAGTGTATCTTGTCTTTACCACGAGCTATTTTCCTTGGTTAACAATAATTGTAGTTTTTCCGATATTTGCGGGTTCCTTCATTTTTTTTCTCCCACATAGAGGAAATAAGGTAATTAGGTGGTATACTATATGTATATGCCTATTGGAACTCCTTCTAATGACTTATGTATTCTGTTACCATTTCCGATTGGACGACCCATTAATACAATTGGAGGAAGATTATAACTGGATAACTATTTTTGATTTTCACTGGAGACTGGGAATCGATGGGCTTTCCATAGGACCCATTTTACTGACAGGATTTATCACAACTTTAGCAACTTTAGCGGCTTGGCCTGTTACTCGAGATTCACGATTGTTTTATTTTCTAATGTTAGCAATGTACAGTGGTCAAATAGGGTTATTTTCTTCTCGAGACCTTTTACTTTTTTTCATGATGTGGGAGTTAGAATTAATTCCTGTTTACTTACTTTTATCTATGTGGGGGGGTAAAAAACGTTTGTACTCAGCTACAAAGTTTATTTTATACACCGCAGGGGGTTCCATTTTTCTATTAATGGGGGTTTTAGGTATAGGTTTATACGGTTCGGATGGGCCAACATTGAATTTTGGAGCATTAGCTAATCAATCATATCCCGTGGCCCTGGAAATTCTGTTATATTTTGGCTTTCTTATTGCTTATGCTGTCAAATCACCGATTATACCCCTACATACATGGTTACCAGACACCCACGGAGAAGCACATTACAGTACATGTATGCTTTTGGCCGGAATCTTATTAAAAATGGGAGCATATGGGTTGATTCGTGTCAATATGGAATTTTTACCCCACGCACATTCGATATTTTCTCCATGGTTGGTGATAGTGGGAACGGTACAAATAATTTATGCAGCTTCAACCTCTTTCGGTCAACGTAATTTAAAAAGGAGAATAGCCTACTCTTCTGTATCTCATATGGGTTTTATAATTATAGGAATTGGTTCCATAACAAACACAGGACTCAATGGAGCCGTTTTACAATTATTGTCTCATGGATTTATTGGCGCCGCCCTTTTTTTCTTAGGGGGTACAAGCTGTGATAGAACACATCTTGTTTATCTTGACGAAATGGGAGGGATATCTATCCCAATGCCAAAATTATTTACCCTGTTCAGTAGTTTTTCCATGGCTTCTCTTGCATTACCGGGAATGAGTGGTTTTGTTGCAGAATCAGTAGTATTCTTTGGAATAATTACGAGTCCAAAATATCTTTTAATGCCAAAAATACTAATTACTTTTGTAATGGCAATTGGAATGATATTAACTCCTATTTATTTATTATCTATGTCACGTCAGATGTTCTATGGATACAAGTTCTTTACTGTTCCAAAGTCTTATTTTGTGGATTCTGGCCCCCGAGAACTATTTGTTTCAATCTGTATCTTTCTTCCCGTAATAGCAATCGGTATTTATCCTGATTTTGTTTTCTCATTATCAGTTGATAAGGTAGAAGCTATTCTATCTAATTATTTTTATAGATAATCTTAATGAATTGAATTGAAATTCAAGTAAAAAATCAAAAAATTATATGATTTTTCATTTTGAAAATAGTTCATTGTGCAATGAGAAATAAAGTGAAGTGAATTAAAATATTTATTTCGAGTTTTTGATAATTATTTAACCCCATTTCATCGTTCAATAAAAAAAATGGGGTTAAATAATTATCAAAAACTCACACAAATTTTCCTTATATGTGAAAGTTATATAGAAAAGGATTATCTGAGATATTCTTTAAGTGGTTTATTCAATTAGATGGGAGTACAAATGAACCATAACTATGTAGACCTATTCCTAATAGATTGACACCAAAGTAGCATATCCAAATTATAAGAAATCCTATAGAAGCTACAATTGCTGAATTCATACCTTGAAAATTTTGGTTTGTTCTAGTATGTAAATAAATAGCGTATACGGTCCAAGTAATAAAAGCCCAAGTTTCTTTAGGGTCCCAATTCCAATAAGATCCCCATGCTTCATTAGCCCATACTGCTCCAGAAAGAATTCCTATGGTTAAAAAGGTAAATCCTAGACTAATGACACGATAACTCCAATAATCCAATGTTTTAGTCAATTGATATTTATAATAGTTTTTAAATGAAAGCAAACCCGTACTTTGTAAAATATTTCTTTTCTCATTGGAGTGAATTTCGTCAAATAAAACGGAACTAATTAAGAAATTATTGCCTTTAGAAAAAAAATTGATGTTTTTTCTAAATGTAATGACTAAAAGAGCGATTGAAAATAAGGATCCAAATAAAAGAGCTGCATAGCTCAACAACATCATACTTACATGCATCATCAACCACTGGGATTGCAAAGCAGGTACTAATATTGCCGATTGATGTATTCCGGTTGAAAGACTAAAAGTAGCGAAGCCCTGAGTAAAAATAGCACTCGGCGCGCTTATTGTGCTTAAATAATTTTGCTTTTCATTATTTCTAAAATAAAGAATCATATGAATAATGAAGAAACTCCACGAAAGGAACATTAATGATTCATATAAATTACTTAATGGGAAATGTCCCGAATAAATCCAACGAATAACTAATAGTCCTGTTATAGATAAAAAAGTAGCTATCATACCCTTTTGTGACGAATTACATAATCCTACAATTTCATGAAGTAATAGGGTCATCAAATGAATCATAATAACAATTGAAATAATCGAGGAAGATATATGAGTTAATATATGTTCTAAAGTTATAAATATCATATAAAAAAGATAATCCGATTAGTGAATAAAATAAAAATAAGGAATTGCTTATTGAATACATTATAGAATTTATTGTGTTCTTTTTATATTTTTATTTTATTGTGTTCTTTTTATATTATAGAATGATGCCGCCACTCGGACTCGAACCGAGATGCTCTAGCACTGCTTCCTAAGAGCAGCGTGTCTACCGATTTCACCATGGCGGCTTGCTTGAAATAATAATAGTTCGTACATCTGGAATCGTCGAGATTTAAGGATTCAATGCAAGTTGGTTTCCGTTTATATATAGATATAGAAAACAAAATGGATAGAGAACAGGGGGTTTTCACTTCCTATTGGAATTTTACTGTACTTTTCACAAAAATTCTTAAAAAGAATTTTTGTGAAAAGTACAGTAATAGAAAAAATACACGTATTACAAATTATTATTCCATATATTACAAGATATTACAAGAACTCGTTCTAATTTATTTTATATTGAATTTGAATTGAAAAATGGAAAACATTCATTTTAGTTAATGTAAATCGTTTAATTCATTTTTTATAGTCATATTAATTAAGCTATGCCCAAGAAGCTAAGCCAAAGACTTTATTATTTATTTGTTTGTTGCACAAAAAAACTTTTTGAATTCCCCGTTGAAACCGATTTAGCTAAGGAAAAAGCTTTAACCGCGGCAAAATATCCTTTTTTCTTCCAAATATTTTTACGAATACGTTTTTTTGACATAGAAGTACGCTTTTTTGGAACCGCCATAGAAAGAGATTATTCATTTTTATTGTTGTATGTGAAAGACATGTATTGACGGATTGTTCTTTTTATTCATTATCCATACTTATTTCATAGATAATGGTATCGTTTTTCCTGTTTTTCATAAGATAGAAATAAATATAGATAAAATTGTTTTTTGAAAATGATCATATTATCTATAATATACTATGGAATGTTATAAAGGTAATGTAGTAATAGTATTTTTAAGAAAATTTGGACTAGCTAAAAAAACTCTCTAATAATCCTTTATACTTTTTTTGTTTTTTGCATTTCTATCCATAGATTGAATCCAAAATAGTTTGTACTGATTAATCTCTTTCTAATCTCATTCGAATCCATATTTATAGGGATTATCCACTACCATAAAACAAATTCATTGTTCTTTATGAAATAAGAATGAAATAAAAAAAAAAAAGAATCAAATGAAAAAGGTTTAATTTGGAACTCATATCTCATTTTAGTAAATATTGCAAATCTAATTTGATTTAATTTGTTAAATCAAAAAGATTAAGAGCCCTCATAGAATTTAAACAATTATATAAGATATAATTTAAGAATTTATTTAATAGAATTTCAAAAATTCTATATTGTAACAAAAATATTGTATTAAAAAAATTAATATCATTTTTCCTATTAATTAATCAAATTCAGAATGTTTGTCCGTAAGTTAATTCAATTTCATTTAAGGTTAGTAATTAACCTCTTAAACAAGATATTACCAAATAAGAATAATCTTAGTGATGGATTATTGCGAGGTAAGATAAAGAATATCATAAGATTCACAATAAACATAAGTTTTGGCTATTTGGTTGAATCCGATTATTAACAGATACCAGACCCGTACATATTCGAACCAAGTATTCTTTTTTGTATAACTTTTTTTTTACTATACTATATTGTTATAAATCATCAGGATAATACAATCATAAAAAATATCATATTCCATATATTAATCAAAATTTTTCTTTAGTTATTAACTAAGTAATAATCTTGACCAATCATTTGGTCATATTCTTTGATCAACCAAATTGGAACTTTTTGCATTTTTGAAAATATGAGAAAAGTTGAATAATTAAGAATAAAAATAGTTGAGTTTTTTCATATCTTTTTTTATTGATTTCTTTTATCTTTGTTCCTTACAAAAGATATCAGAATTAGTTAATCGGAGATAATAACAATTCATAAGAATAAAAAAATAAAAAATTCGTTTTATTATGGAACATACATATCAATATGCGTGGATAATACCTTTACTTCCACTTCCTGTTACTATGTCAATAGGATTTGGACTCCTGCTTGTTCCAACAGCAACAAAAAATATTCGTCGTATATGGGCCTTTTTTAGTGTTTTATTCCTAAGTATAGCTTTAGCTTTTTCAGTCAATTTATCTATTCAGCAAATAAGTGGAAGTTTTATTTATCAATATCTATGGTCTTGGACTATCAATAATGATTTTTCATTAGAGTTCGGATACTTAATCGATCCACTTACTTCCATTATGTCAATATTAATAACTACTGTTGGACTCATGGTTCTTATTTATAGCGACAATTATATGTCTCACGATCAGGGATATTTAAGATTTTTTTCTTATCTGAGTTTTTTCAATGCTTCCATGTTGGGATTAGTTATTAGTTCTAATTTGATACAAATTTATATTTTTTGGGAACTGGTGGGAATGTGTTCCTATTTGTTAATAGGGTTTTGGTTTACACGACCAATTGCAGCAAATGCTTGTCAAAAAGCTTTTATAACTAATCGTGTAGGGGACTTTGGATTATTATTAGGAATCTTAGGTTTTTATTGGATGACTGGTAGTTTCGAATTTCGGGATTTATTCGAAACATTTAATAAATTGATCCATAATAACGGGGTCAATTCTTTATTTGCTACTCTATGTGCTTTCCTATTATTCCTTGGTGCAGTTGCTAAATCCGCACAATTCCCCCTTCATGTATGGTTACCCGATGCCATGGAAGGACCTACTCCTATTTCGGCTCTTATACATGCTGCTACTATGGTAGCAGCGGGAATTTTTCTTGTAGCTCGGCTTTTTCCACTTTTCACAGTTATACCTTACATAATGAATTTCATTTCTGTTATCGGTGTAATAACACTACTATTAGGAGCTACTTTGGCTCTTGCCCAAAGAGATATTAAAAGAGGTTTAGCCTATTCTACAATGTCTCAATTGGGTTATATGATGTTAGCTCTAGGTATGGGTTCTTATAGAGCAGCTTTGTTTCATTTGATCACTCATGCCTATACGAAAGCATTATTGTTTTTGGGGTCCGGATCCATTATTCATTCAATGGAACCCATTGTTGGATATTCACCAGATAAAAGCCAGAATATGGCTCTTATGGGTGGCTTAAGAAAATATGTTCCAGTTACAAAAATGACCTTTTTATTGGGTACACTTTCTCTTTGTGGTATTCCACCTCTTGCTTGTTTTTGGTCAAAAGATGAAATTCTTAATGATAGTTGGTTGTATTCACCAATCTTCGCAATAATAGCGTTTTTCACAGCGGGGTTAACTGCATTTTATATGTTTCGTATGTATTTACTTACTTTTGAGGGATATTTCCATGTTCATTTAAAAAATTACAGTGGAATTCAAAATGGTTCCCTATATTCAATATCCTTGTGGGGAAAAACAGCACCAAAATTAATTCAAAATAATTTACTTTTATCAACAACAAATAGTAATGAAAGGGTTTCTTTTTTTTCAAGAAATAGATATAAACTTGATGCCAGTGTAATAAATAAGATGCGACACTTTAGTACTAATTTTGGAAAAAAACATACTTTTATCTACCCTCACGAATCCGATAATACTATGTTATTTCCAATGCTTGTGTTGGTACTATTTACTTTGTTCATTGGATCCATTGGAATTCCTTTTGATCAAAGAATAATCGATTTTGATTTACTATCAAAATGGTTAGCTCCATCAGAAAGCTTTTTTCATACAAATTCCCATTCTTCTGTGGATTGGTATGAATTTATAACAAATGCAATTTATTCAGTAAGTATAGCTTTTTTTGGAATATGTATAGCATCCTTTTTTTATGGATCTATTTATTCATCTTTCCAAAGTTTTTATTTAATTAACTCTTTTGTAAAAATGGGTTCTAAGAGAATTCTATTGGATCCAATAATTAATGTGATATATAATTGGTCATATAATCGAGGTTACATAGACTTGTTTTATACAAGAATCTTTACCAGAAGTATAAGAAAATTATCTCAATTAACTTCTTTTTTTGATAAATGTATAATTGATGGAATCATAAATGGTACCGGTATTGCAAGTTTCTTTATAGGAGAAGGATTAAAATATATTGGAGGTGGGCGAATCTCGTCTTATCTTTTTTTCTATTTATTCTATTATCTATCGATTTTTGTACTAATTAATTTTTTGAGTCTATAATATAAGCTTTGAGCCTATAATAATCGAATTTTTGTCATTTTCTGATAATAATCAAAATTAAAAATAAAATAATTTTTCAAAAAGAATTAGAAACTAAAAATCAATTATCATTCAATTACTCTAAATTAACTATATTTATAAAAATAGTTTTTATAAATATCAATTTTATAAATCAAAAGAAAATCAAATAAAAAATAAATAAGATTTCAGTTTAATTATTTAATTATAAATTAATTAATTATAAATTAATTATTTAAAGCAACCCATAAAAAAACACCTATACTTAGATCGGATAAAACAAAACGATATCCAAAGGGAATTACTAAATAACTTAGTAGAGTTGATATGACTGCTATAGCCGGTCCAACACTGAATAATTGAATATCTCCTCTATAAGGGAGGATATCCTCTTTAAAAAGTAATTTTGTCCCATCTGCTAAAGCTTGAAGAATTCCTAATGGCCCAGCATATTCAGGCCCGATACGTTGTTGTATTCCTGCGGATATTTCTCTTTCTAACCAAACAATTACTAGTACACCTATAGTAATTCCTAATATCAGAATCAAAATAGGGATAAAGACCCATATGAGTTCATAGACCTCTTTTAAAAGTTCGGATCCAGAAAAATAATTAATAGCTTGTACTTCCGTCGTGTCAATTATCATTTCAACGATCAACCTCCCCCATAATGATATCTATACTACCTAGTATTGTCATAATATCAGCCAATTTCATTTTTTTAACTAGCTGAGGAAGAATTTGCAAATTGATGAAACCTGGTGGACGAATTTTCCATCTCCAAGGAAAAACACTCTGATCTCCTATCATAAAAATTCCTAATTCTCCCTTTGGGGCTTCTACTCTCACATAAAGTTCTTGTTTCGATAATTCAAAATTTGGTGAGGGTTTTTTACTAATGAATCTATATTCAAAATCATTCCATTCAGAATTTGTTGTTCTATCAAAACGTCGTACTTCTAAATTTTCATAGGGTCCTCCAGGAATTCCTTCCAGAGCTTGCTGAATAATTTTTATGGATTCCGTCATTTCATTGATTCGTACTAAATAACGAGCTAGTGAATCCCCTTCTTTTTGCCATTGAACTTCCCAATCGAATTCATTGTAACACTCATAATCATCCACTTTCCGAAGATCCCATTGTATTCCAGAAGCTCGTAACATTGGTCCTGATAAACCCCAATTTATTGCTTCGTCTCCACCAATAATACCTATTCCCTCAACCCGTTCCAAAAAAATGGGGTTGCGAGTTATAAGTTTTTGATATTCGGTAACTTCTTTTAAAAAATAATCACAAAAATCTAAACATTTATCTATCCAGCCATGAGGTAGATCAGCAGCTACTCCTCCGATACGGAAATAATTATGCATCATTCGCATCCCTGTAGCAGCTTCGAATAAATCATATATTAATTCTCTCTCTCTGAAAATATAAAAAAAGGGGGTCTGTGCACCAATATCTGCCATAAAAGGACCAAGCCATAACAGATGAGAAGCTATACGACTCAATTCTAGCATAATTACTCTGATATAGCTGGCTCTTTGGGGTACTTGAATATTTCCCAACTGTTCTGGTGCATTTACAGTTATTGCCTCTGTAAACATAGTAGCTAAATAATCCCAACGTGTTACATAAGGGAGATATTGTATAATTGTTCGATTTTCCGCAATTTTTTCCATCCCTCTGTGTAAATAACCCAATACGGGTTCACAGTCAATAACATCTTCACCATCAAGAGTAACAATTAGTCGAAGAACACCATGCATTGATGGGTGTTGAGGACCCATATTGACTTTCATGAGATCTTTTCTTGTAGACGGTACAGTCATATATTTTTTCCCCGATTCGTTATTTTATGAGTTTCTCAAAACGAGGTTCATAAAAAAATAGAAAATCTAATAATTCTTATTTCTAATTTAATAGTAATTTTTGAGTACTAATCAAAATTCTACTAAAATATTCTAAAAAAATTAATAATACATAATAATAAAAATCGAAATTTAATAAATTGATTTAGTTTCAATGAAATTAACGAGTTTTTTGCTCTCGAATATTCAGTTGACTTATTAATTTTTTATAGCGTACTCTATTTTCCTTTGCCAAATACGCTAGCAACCGTTGGCGTTTTCCCAGAATTATTCGAAGACCCCTCTGAGATGAAAAATCTTTTTTGTGCAATTCTAGATGTGAAGTAAGTCTCCGTATTTTATTTGTAAAACTGAATACTTGAAATTCAACGGATCCCTTGTTTTCTTCTTTTTCTTCTTGTGAAATTGCTGAGATGAATGCATTTTTTATCATAAAATAAAGAAAATAAAATAAAGAAAGAAAGTTAAAAGTTATATTATATATATTTTAATTTAATATATATTTTTTATTTTTTAATTTAAATTTACCGATCAGGAATAATAAATATAATAATAATGAATTTAATTTTAATAATATATATTTAATAATGTCTCTAATAATACCTCTAATTTTAATAATTTTAATCAGGTACACGCAAAAACTTTGATTTATTTTTTATCCAAATCCAATTTGGATTTGGATAAAAAACATGATAAATTATTAAAAATTTATTTGTACCTAACAGAATTCGGCTGATTCATTCCTAGATCTGCTTGATATAATATTAAATCAATATCATCTATTATCAGTTAATTTGGAATCGTGGATACATATGTATTCTTGACATAGTAAAACGGCTTCCATTATTGGTATTAAACCAATATCGATTCATACAAGCTAAATCTTCTAATCGATAATTAGGCCAAATAAACAATTTCAATTTGATTAATTTATTTGTATTTATATGAGGATAGTTACCCTCATTTATAAATTGTCCACAGCTCTTTATGTTGTTTTCATTACCAAATACGAAAATCTCATTCAAAACATTTCTATTCCAGGAATTAAAACAATTTAGAATTCTCAACTTTCTACGATGTCTAGTAGATAGAATATGTTCAGGAACAAGAAAATCATAATAATTTTTATTTTCATTCTTATCAACATCTTTTTTTTTTATGGATTTATTATTAGTTTGATATTTCTTTTTATTGACCAAGCCAATACCTATCATTTGATACATAATCAATTTTTCATCCAATTTTGTAGATAGACGAATTGGTTCGACAATCAATATTCCATTTTTTATCAATTCCGTCAGAGCTAGATCTTTCTGAGTTACCATGACGTCTAAACTCATTTCTCCTCTTTTAATGGAGGATATAGCAATTTCCTTTGGATTTGTTAATCTAAGCAGAAGACAATATACCTTGATATTATCGGTCATTCTTTTATTTAAGGCGTCATCCCATCTTAATTGAAAAAGGAAATACTTTTTCAGGAATAAATCGAGTTCCGCCTCTTTCTTGCTCTTGTATTGCTTTCTTTTTCTACTTTTTTTAATGTCTGATCCTGTATAATTTTCTTCAATATCTTTTTTTTTCTTTTGTTTTTGAACGTCTAATAGAAGATCCACTTGACTGGACTGTTGTTTTTTTTCTTGCTTCTTTTTTTCTAATTCAAAGTATTCTTTTTCATTAGATGATATATGAATATCCTTTTTTTCATTTCCGTTACTATTTGGATTTACATCAAAATTCAAAAACAACTTAATTGGTATGACCCACGATTTAATTTTATATGCATTATATGTATCATAAAGTATTCCAAATTCTGGGAAGAACTGAGGTTTTTTTGATATACGATGATATAACCTTTCTTCATTCATCCCCATCCAATCAAAAAAGAAACTTTTTTGATTCATTTTGGATGGTTTTTTTTTTTGATGAATCCTCGGAGATAAAATATTCTTATTATCCAGTTTTTGATAAATATTAATTTTAGTCTTAGTATTTTGATTCTTGGTACCACAATGCATATGAGTCCAGGTATCAATATTGATATTTTTATTTTGTTTAATAAAAAAATAGAAAATTTTACAATTAAAATATTTTTTCTCAATATTTTTTTTCCTATGTATATAATATTTTTCTCCTAGATAATCCCTAATATCTACATCCATTAGTACATAAAGCAATTGGGGTTTCTCTATATTAAAATTATATAATATTTCTTGATTTCTATTTATTTTTAATGGCGATCCATAAATATAGGAATCCCCTTTGTTTTCATAGTTTATATATTTATGTGATATATATTTATGTAATAAAAGATCATATCTGCAATTTCTTTTAAATTTTTCTTTTTGATTCATCAAAGAGTTTGCTTCATAATATTTTTTTTTTACGTAAGGGATTAATGGGTTTTTCTCCTTTTTATATGAATTCAATTTGATGGAGTCCTTATTGGGAATTGTACAACGTTCGTTGACTCTATTTTTCCACGTTTTCGATACTAACTGAGACCATTTAGTATGAGATAAATTATATTGATAATGGCCCTTTAACCAGTTTTTCCACTCATTTATTATAGACTTATCAATTTTATTATGCTTTGTTTTGGGATCAAATATTCCTTGTGTCTCACAATAATTCTTGATTTTATCCTTAAGAAAAAGATGGGTTCCATGATATTGAAGCACGGGTCTCAAGTGATATTTGTTACTAAATGGAGTTTGTGATATTTTGTAAAATACATATGCTTGGGACAAGGAAGATAAGTCACAACAAGCATTTAAATTATTATTTATATTCGAAAAAAAGTTTTTTCTAGTCAAAATAAATGGAATCGTGTTTTTGTTTGTTTCACCAATATAAATTTCTTCTTGATTTATTTTTTCCCTACTGGAAATTAATTTTCCCATTTTTTTGTCTATAGATTCAACTATAAGTTCTATATTGATCCTGAGGATGTTAATGATATATAGAAATATATCCATGTACATTTTTTCAATGAAAGATTTTATAAAATAGTTTAATTTACGTATTAACCGGATACTTCTTTTTTTAAATATTGGCCACAGATTTTTCCATAATTTTTGTTTTTTATCATTCAAGTTTGTATTGTTAGGACTAATAATATTTAGATCTGGAGTTAGAATGAGTTTTTTTTTGTCATTTTTAATCTGTTCCATTTGATTTCTGGTTGTGATTCTTCTATCAATAAGATCTTTGATTTTCTTTTCTATAAGTAAATTATTTGTCCAATTCCTGGATTGAATTTGAATAAGAAATTCTTGTGTATTTTTATTACTTATGGAATTTTTTTCATTCAACTCGTTTTTATTTAATTCAAATAAGAAAGTTTGGTTTCTTTTTTCCAAATTGTTTATCATTCCTTTTCTAACTAGAATTATTTTTAGAGCACCCTTTGTTTTTTCTTTGAAAGTTCTTATAAACCGTTTTCTTTTTCTTTTTAAAACTTTTAGAACTAGAAAACTTTTTTTTTTCACTTTTTTATAGTTTTTTTTTAATTCATTAAAAATAGGTTCAAAAAAAGAGGGTTGTTTTCGTGGAGAACCAAAGGGGATTTCAGCTTCCATTCCCCAAATTGTTAAAAAACAAAAATTGTCCTTTTCTTCTTTTTTATCCCAACGAGAGTCTCGTACCTTAGATCCTTGCCAAGGTTTCAGACGAAAAGGAAATAGAATTTTTATCTGAATACCATCTGTTAACCAATCTTTTGGAAATTCGTTTTCTGATAATGGAACACCGTTAAAAGTACATTTAATATGCATTTCTTTATTCCAATCCCTCAAATCCTCATACCACTCGGGGAATTGAAATAATAGCATACGTCCAATATTTTTAGTTATTATCAAGAAAGGTAATTTAATGTATTTTCTCAAAAAGGATTGAATTACTAACATCGACCCTCTTATTGTTTGAGCAAATATAATAGTATCCCAAGCTTCTAATATTGCTATACGTTCATTTTCCTCTTTTTTTTCTTGTTCTTTTATCTCCCTTTCTCTTGCTTCTTCTTCTTCCACAGAATCATAACCGACATTCGCAATTTCCGATTCTCTAACCATCCAGTTTCTAAAAAGGAGATTCATCATTTCGGAGAAATCAAAAGAAAAAAAAGTTTTATCGGTTTGATCCAAAAAAAGTGGTGAATGTGCATTTGCTTGAAACATTTCCCAAATAACTGTTTTACGTCTTTGAGCACGCATGGATCCTTTGATTAGATCTCGACGAAAGTCCGATTGTTGTGAGTAACGTATCAAAGATACCTCTTCCCCCTGATCACTATTACTACTACTAGTATCGCTATCTTGATCCTTATCAGTATAAATTACCACGCGTTTGCCTTTTCTTGAACGAATTTCATGATCTTCCTTTGACTCTTCTTGATTTTCTTCTTCCCCCTGTTCTTCTAAGTCCTCGGTTAATTTGTATGACCACCTAGGCACTTTTTTACTAATTTCTTCTATTGTTAGAAATTTATTTCTAATTGTTTCGTCGTTTCGATCATTTGTAACTACATCGAAAGATGTTGATAATACTTCTTTATCAACAAACGGATTCCTTTGATCTTCAAATTCTCTGTAAGTGTAATCATTAGGAAGTATACTATGAATCTTGTTTATCCAAATATTTTTTATGGAATCCCGTGTGATGGAGTCCTTTGTATTTGTAGAAGTTATTAAATCCTTTATCATGGAACTTGAATAGAATTTTTTTATTTTTACACGATATGGACCATTTAAAAAAGGATCATACTTTTTAGGCAAGTATCCTTCTTCATTCTCGTCATTATATAATCTTATCCTTTTTTCCAGCCCATCCGGAACAATACTTCCCGTTTGTTTTTCTATAGTTTTTACTCGATTTATTAATTCATTGTTCAAGTTGTGTTTTTTTTCTTCATTGATATAAACCCAAGAATTATATAAATCGTTATTTTCGTCCGATAGTTTTTCTGTCGTATATAAAGACATCTTTTGTTCTATCATTTTTGAAAAAGTATATAAACTGGGCGGGTACGTAAAAGATATTTTATGTTTTCCATCACTGGGGCATGTATAAAAAAAATATTGTGACATTTCGTTTCGTACAGCATTTTCAAATTCATCATTTTTTATATATCGTAATGGACGGTTCCACCGTTGATAATCAAAAAGAAAAGTGACAAGAGGTCTTTCAAACCAGAAATTTTTTTTTTCTTCTTGATTTTCTAATTCACTTTCAAATTCCCAAGGATCTTGTTGATAAATATCAAGATAAGAGTAACTACCGGAGCTATTTGGATCCTGTTTAGTCCCTTTCATTTCCCTTATTGTTTTTATATTTTCTTCTTGATTTTCTGCCTGTTCCTCCGTTTCTATTGAGGTTTCGCTCATTTTTTTAGTCACAATGGGGAAAGGCATCCTTCCTAAATAGTAGACACTGGTGATAAATAAGAAAATACTAAAGGTTCGAGCTATTAAATTTTTCAATTCGAACACAAGATACTTATTGGATCTAATATAAGAATTTTCGCGTATCCAGAATAATAAAGATTTAACCCATTTAATGAATAAAATATGACCGATTAACCAGCCAGCAAAAGTACCTGTTATAAATAACGCCTTGTTGTTACACCGAAACATATAAATGTTGACTAATCTGGCTAATGTTGAGCTTGGTAAAATGAAATGGTTGAATAATTGAAAAATTAGATTATTCAGGAATACACATTGAATGCTAAGATTAGGTATTGCGTTTTTGGTAGTGGATCCATAATCAAAAAAATTTTTGTGATTGTTCCAGAAGAAATGAAACAAAAGATAGGGTAGAACTAGGACAGTTATTGTATGGGGTCTACCCAATGCTAGATGGAGAGGCGCATAATAGATCGATATGAACATCATGAGCTGTCCCGTAATAAAACCAGTTGTTGCTGATATCTCCTTCTCGGTTCCTTCTTCCATAACCCGAGCTCGGAGAAGGAAGAGATAAGAGGGCCCTATGGAGAATGTGGTCAGAAATCCATAATAGAGTCCGACCACAACGACCGAATTGATTATCTTCATGCATAAGGATAATAGATTACCTAGTAGAAAAGA